GAGCCACAACGAGTCACCACACGACCAGCATGGCGCCCTTTTTTGCGCTCCTGACTAAGCGAGACTCATAAAAAGATTTATACATCTATTAGATCAAAAAGATCCAGGACATGACCTGTGCCTCAGTCCACGCCAATGTTTTTTTGTCATCCATGTACGACTTCAATACGACAGCACAGCCACCATATTACACACCAGTCCATCAGCAACTACACTTAAGGCCAGGCACCTCAGTCGCCACATTTCAGTCTTTTTTTCCACGACAGGCCCGGGCATCAATCCAGTCAGCTTCACCAGAAGTAGGTTTCCAGACGGTCAGGCAGCCTACAACACATGCACGTTTTGGACACCAACACAGGAGGCTAGGCAGCAACCAAGGCGTGACCTAAGTGAATTCAGCTAGAGGCAAGCGTCAGCGAAGAACTTCCTCGAAATCTTTTTTAGTTTTGATGAACAGAACAGCCATTCATCCTTTCATCTGCTCCTGACGTCGCAGGGCTCTGATATAGTTTTGTTGAAAAGAACAGCAACTCATTGACTTTGCTCCGGTAGTCGCAAGGCGCATTAGATCGAGTTCCTTATCGATTTCGTCTCCTTACGTCGTGAGGCGCATAAGAAAAAATTCCCGAAGCGCACCTGTTATATATAAAAACTCCTTACTAAGCAAGACGACTCCATCTCCTGACAGATGAGATTGGACTCAAGCCAAACAAAGGAAAGAAGTCACCACATTCTGACTTATTTTACGAAATAAGAAGAAAAACAAGATGAGATTTTCAGCAAGTGGAGTGCTCACGCACAGAACGAGAGTCTCAGATCCAGTTACGTCAAGTTCCTCAGGCTCCAAAGGAAAGGCTTAAAAGCTGTAGTGAGGAAGGTTTTAGCTTGGCTCAACTGGAAAGGAGAGGGTCCGATAGGTGGCTCGCGCTAACGAGCGGAAAGGCTAAAGTCAGGCTTGGCTCACGTGAAGCAGCGCGAGGAAAGCGAAGGAGAGTAAAGACAGATCGGTTTCCGCACGAAACTCCTCTCCCTTTCAGTTTTGGGGCTCTCCCAAGGACCGAGAAATAAGAACCTATGGGCAACTCGCCAAGAACCTATTTCTTTATTTCATTTAAGCTAACTCCGCATTATGATGTTCATGACCAAGACCCAGCTCTCTCTCCATTCCCAGATCGAGACCTAGGAGCAAGAGTGGCAGTAGATCTCAATCCAGTGCAAGTTTCAGATTCTATAGTTGCATATTCGGATCTACGACCTAGCCAGCTCACTTCTATTGCCCACACGTAGTAGCAAGAGCAGCAGATCCATTTCCCTCAGCAGTTCGAGATCGAGATCCGAGCCCTTAGTTTATTTAGTTGATTAGGACGGTTAGCTACCTCTGCTCCTGCTTGCTAAAAGGCGACTACTATACAATACAATGTTCCGGAAAGTGTTCACTCTCTATACCTACCACACCTGGTTCTGGGAACTAAGCACATATCCCGGTGTGGAGACTTCAAATACTACCCTAGGGTTTTCGCATCGCTTGGTCCCTGTCCCCCCCTCATTGGTATCCGAAGCAAGCGGCCCTATATAGATAAGCGAGCATAAGTAAAGAAAAAAGCGTGAGGGTTGCAGAGGCAAGAGCTGTTAGGTAAGTAAGGAGGCCATACGAGAACCAGCGTAACGATACCTCAAATGTGAATCTATGCGAGTTCTTTCAGATTGCCGGACCTGCCTCTCTCCACCCACCCTACTTCAAAAAGGGTTTGTTGTTTAACTGGGCCGATCGTCTGGATTCGCCGAGGAAGTCTGGCCCGTAGGTAATTCATGTCTCTAGTTAAAGATGCTCGGATAGCGGTGTCTTCGACCGAGGGAGAAACAATCACGGAGCCTCTCTCATTGTCTCATCCTAAAGAAGTTGTTGGGGGGAAGAGGGGAGGGATACCTTGCCCGCTGCCCCCGATCCTTCCTCGCTTCAATAGGCGTACTGGCCGGGAGAGTTATGTCTCTCGGGTGGATGTGGACTCCAAAAGTAGATCCTTGATTCGCCACTAGTTTCATGTTCCAGTCCTCTAGAGGCGGCCCTTGATCCTAACCCGCAAGCATAGATGGATAGGAAACAAGCATGGGAAGCAGTAACTCCCACCAAGTAGGCAGGGTAGTCACTCAACAAGCAATAGCATAGAAAGTGGGAAGCGAAAACAAGCGGAAGCTGGAGCTCCCGGGCAAGCAGCATGGGAAACAAGGTGGAAGGGGTTTTGAGTTCGAGGGAGAGCAAGAGAAGGAGGTGGAATTTTTGATGGAAGGTAACTGCTGGGTCGTCCGACGACAAGAGAAGGAGCTACTAAGCGAGGAAGGAGGGCAGCTTATAGTAAGCAAGAGGGCCGGGAAGGAAGCGGCCATTCCACTAGGATGAAAATAGGAATTCGAAAGAGCGTAGAGAGATGGTCGAGCAATCAGCGGGCAGGCATAGGTAGCCGACAGCAGCAATCGACCATCTTGAGCAGCAAGAGAAAGAAGGACCAACGACGATCAAGGAAGAGAAAGCGGGAGTAGCAAGCAGACGCAGGAGGGACAAACCTCATTTTGATTTCATCATAGGTAGAGATGGAGCACAGACAAATGAAGGAAGGAACCATGGAAAGAAGGGGCACCACAATCAAGAAATTCATTCTTGTTACGCTAACTCATGCGGATAGAAGACCTACCGCAAAGAAGGAGTTGGTGAGAGACCGGCTTAGTCAACTATTCGACTGCCGGGCCGTTCTAGTGGCAAAGGAACCACAATGATAGTGAAGGTGGGTATCACCTTCATGCGGGGGTATTCAACAGGAATGCCTCCAAGCATACTGCCACTAAGAAGATAAGAGAGTGCTTTACCGAGTGGGAGGGCAGAGCACTCGATGTGAAATTTCACAAGGCCTGGGCTCCCATATGGTTGTATCTCATCAAAGAAGATAAGATAAGGAGCTGCTTGTCTGGGGCATTCGAAAAAATCATGGAAATTGTAGACACTAGGAAAAAGCGCAAGAAGTATCTGAAGAGTCAGCCAGAGCAAGTCATAGACAAGCTTCTCAAATGTAACGATTGATACCAAAGAAATCTATAATGATCCGGTCTTAAGGAAGCTTGCCGTGCAGTCCTATGAGAGCATGAGGAATGCCAGGATAGCTTCTTTTTTTTTGGATAAGTAATAAGCTTTATTTCAATAACTAATGAAATACAACAATCAATGTAACCAAAGTACCGGGCGGCATCACCTGCTCCTTAACTTATAATGAACAAGGAAAATCACAAAAGCAAAGCTCCATAATACAGCAAGGGAAACCCAGCAGATACTGGCAGCACTCTATTCATACAGCAATAGTCAAACAGATACTCCCAGTGCAGCAAGCTCCATAACCTGCAGAACACCCCCAGTGCAGCAACCCATCCAACCAAGCAAACCCAGACAGATGAACAAATCCAGCAGTACAACACAAACAAACCAAGCTGTGACAACAAACAAGGTTAGCTACAGATGCTGTCAGTAAGGCCCCAGGCTTCTACCAGCCTGATATTCGCAGATGACCTTGGAAAATTCCGCAGGTAAATGGTCCTAGTTCTTACATACTCCATAATTTCCAAGTAAATTTGAACTAACCTCCTAGTTTGACCACTTTGCATCCTCATCTTCCTCTCCTTCCATAAGGAGTAAACAAATGCCGCGAACATCAATCTAACTATCAGGGACAGCAATGATTTATCACTGAAGTTTCGAGATAGCCATTTGTCTCCCATCTCCGATGTGAACGTGGGAGCGCACACCTATCGCACAAGAGTGACCAAATACGAGCCGTAAATGGGCAAGAGGAGAACAGATGGTCAAGAGTTTCCTCTTCTTCCTTGCATAATACACATCGGTTAATCTGAATAATACCCATGCTGACTAGTTTGTCCTGTGTGTATAGCTTCCCCCGGATAGCCATCCAAAGAATGATAGCATGACGGGGGATTCCGTTTTTGAACCACACAAGTTTATGCCAACCCACCACAGTCTCTCTATGCCTCACAGAGTTCCATGCGCTCTTAATGGAGAACTTTCCATTAGGAGACTCAGCCCATACTCTCCTGTCCCTCGAGGTTCGCCCATCACCTACTGGGTACTTTATTTTTCCACGGGCAATTTCCCTTAAATTCAGGATCTTACGCCATGTCCATGAGCAATCTCCGGGACATTTAAGTTCCCAGAAACTTCTCCTTTTGATCAAGTAGGTCCAAACCCAGCTGGACCAAATAGAGTTCTCCCGATCACTACAAAGGTTCCACACATGTTTCAACATAGCAGCTTGATTCCATGTGTCAAGCCTTTTGACTCCCAACCCTCCCTCTTTAAAGGGGAGACACACATTAACCCATGCCACTTTGGCCCCGCCATGGCTAAGTTCACTCCCTTTCCATAGAAAGGCTCTCAATACCTGTTCCAGTCGCTTGATAACAGCTTTAGGGAGGATCAAAAGGCTTGACCAGAAAGTCTGTACAGCGAACAGTATGGACTTAATAAGCTGTAACCGGCCCGCATAGGACAAGGAGTGGGCTGTCCAGCTCTTAGCCCGAGCTACTATCCTCTCAACCAGCGGATTGCAATCTTATTTCTTCACGATTGAAGAAATAAGGGGTACTCCAAGGTACCGGACTGGAAGCTTACCTTCGTTATACCCCAGAAGATTGATGATCTGATCTTTTATACCACATGCAACACCGCACATAAATATATTACTTTTGACGGGGTTGGGGGTCAACCCCGACAACTCTTTGAACTTTACAAGGCAATCCTTGACCAACGATGCAGAGTAAGCCTCCCCTCTGCAGAAAATCATGAGATCATCCGCAAAACACAAGTGGGTGATTCTCTCTCTATGGCACCTCCAATGAAACTTGAAGCGTTTGTTAGTGGACATTTTATTCATAAGTCCCGAAAACACTTCCATCGCTAGGACAAACAAATAGGGGGACATCGGGTCACCCTGCCTCAGGCCTTTCTCCCCAGCAAAGAAACCACACAGCTCCCCATTGATATTAATAGAGAACTTAACTGTGGATATGCACTCAGTAATCCACTGGATAACAATTTCCGGGAAACCTACGGTTCTTAAAACCGCAATGAGGAACTCCCACTTCACTGTATCATACGCCTTCATCAGGTCCACCTTGATGGCACACCTTGGCGAGCCTCTATCCCGATGAAAATTGCGCAATAACTCCTGAGCTAACAGGATGTTGTCCCCTATCCTTCTTCCTTTAACAAAGGCCGTTTGTTGCTTGCCCACAAGATGAGGGATGACAACTTTCAATCGATTGGCCAAGATCTTAGCAATACACTTGTATATTGTATTGCAACACGAAATAGGCCTAAAATCCTTTAACATTGTTGGGTTTGGGACCTTAGGGATTAGTGAAATGGCTGTTACATTCATTTCCCTAAGGATTCTTCCTGATCTGAAAAAGGATTTCACTGCTGCACATACTAAGCTTCCCACAATGTTCCAAGCTCTTTTCTTTAAAAGAGCATTGAACCCATCCGGCCCCGGGGCCTTACTATCTTTCATTGAGAAGATTGCATCTTTAATTTCCTCATTGGTAACTTCCCTAGCCAGCTCCCCACACTGAGAATTCTCGAGTCTTCGAGGTAAGGCCCTTCCAAGCAGGTCATAATCAAGAGTGGGTCGTGGCTGGTTCTCACTTAAAAGCCTTTGAAAATATTTAATAGCTTCCTCCTTAATAGCATTGGGGTCCTCTATTCTAGAGCCATCCTCTCTTGTAATCGATACGATCTTACTTCTTGCATGATGGCTCTTAACTGCTTTAAAGAAAAACTTGGTATTGAGATCCCCCAAATTAAGCCATTGCACCCTTGATTTCTGTTTCAAAAAACTCTCCTCAGCCCTACTGAGATCAGCATATACCTTAACGAGTCTAGCCTCTTCACGGCATAAGGTAGAATCCAAGGGTTGTTGCTGTACAGCGCCCTGGATTCTATTCAATTCCGCCCTAGCTTGCACCACTCTTGAGGAAATATCCGAAAAATGGTTCTTATTCAACCTCCTAAGCTCCAAATTGAGGAGACTCAAGGAGGAGCATAGACGGTACATAGGAGAACCCTCCATTTCCTCATTCCACACCCTTGCTACAATATTAAGGAACTCCGGGTGATCCGCCCTAAAATAAAAAAACTGGAATGGCTTTTTGACTTTAGGCAAATCAGCGAGCTTAATGACCATAGGGGAATGGTCAGACACTCCCGCAGGTCAAAAAAGAGCTTCAGATCCTGGGAAGCGAGCCTCCCACTCAGTGTTAACCAAGGCTCTATCAATTTTCCTTAAAATGGGGCCCCAACAAGCAAGGGATTGAGCTTTAGAAAGCCGTTGCTTGTTGGTTAGTACTTATAGCACTCACAGCACTTGAAGGAAAGTAAGAAAAACCTACAGGCAGGTTTATCTATCTATCTTTGCTTGGGGGTTGGCTTCCTCGCTATCAATCCATAGAAGAAAGCAGATAGAAGGCAGGACGGTAAGAGTGATGATACCTACCTATTACAATCCTCACTAGATGAGGAAAAAAGAGAAAAGAAAGAAGAAAGAGTCCTACGCTCTTCGATAGCTGCCTAGCTTCCTGGAACTACAGGAATATATTGATTCTAAGCCCGGCAGGTCGCTTAGCTGCACGGATTGCATCTTCGCCTTCGGCTCGAAGGATATATGATCTTTACGAATTCTTGTTACGAGGAGGAAAGAGAACATCGTACTAACCTTAGTTGGGTACCGTAAGAAGAGACAATCTAATCTAGTCTTATCTTGCCTTACCTATTAGAAACTAAACCTTAGGAAACCTTGGAACAACCTACCAGTCAGGTAAGGAAGGCAAAGGAGAGCACTAACCCTAAGATAGATTCTTTCTTCTACTAAGCTCGTACCCTAGCTACAATCCAAAAGAACAAAGGAAAGATACCTCAGATAGTCTTACCTGTACTCAACCTTTATTACCAGTAGGAAATAGGAAATCGAATAAAATAAGAGTACTCAATACACATGCTTACCACATTCAAATCGAAGAACTTACACCCATAAGGGCTGTCCTAAAGGAAAGAAAGAGAAGTAGAGTAGGATGAAGGAAGCAGAAGTGATAGGCAAGCGTGCCTGGAAGCGCTAATGCTATTGTAGCAGCTCCTTAGCCTCCATTAACTTCTTTCAGTCCTCCATTCTCTCTTTGGAAATGTGTATCACCATACACTCATCTCATACCAGATACTGAATCTAGGGCTAAGTTCCAATCTTTCAACCTTTGGGATTTCATCGCCTGGAATCAACAATTGAAGAACTTGACCCCAAAGAAACTTCCTCTGGTGGGATTCTTGTGTGCTTCAATTCATGTTTCCGCGTCAACTTCGTGCCCAACATTCAACCTATGTAACGTCGAGTGCTATCTTCCTTCTTCGATGAGAGATGAATCTCCAACTCTTCCCAAATCATCGAGCGAGGCGAAGAAGCATATCGGTTTGAACGGGCACCCTCTCTTCAACCTTGGAGCATATCTTTGACTTGGAGATTCCCGGTCTTCTGTCTTAACCCTGACCCTGTTCAGAGAGACTCTTCTTTTACAATTGATTGAGATAGAGGAAACCTTATTAATATTAATAGGAGTGGCCAAGCCAGTTCCCTCTTAATCCATACAGTTAGAGGTCCCTTCCAGACGAGTTGCTTTACTTATACCTTATAATGGTAAGGCCTTGAAGGCGCAGTCCTAGGGTCTTATTTTAGCGAGTGGTAAGATCCTCTTGTAAACCTTTCTTTTTGGAATCTCTTGTGTAAGCTAGCAAAGTAGCTCTTTCTTTTTCCTGTGAGGATGAGCAAGACAACAAGACAGCGCAGTAATGAATAGTCAGTCTATCTCCTGAGAGGATATTTGCCTTTCCACGGTCTAACTATGAGTAGAAAACGGGTTCTTATGCAGTTGAAGTTGGACTTTCTTCCTTTCCTAAGGCTATCCAGCCAGTGTCAGTTTACAGCCATACAGTTTGAGGGCCAGTTTCAGGGGGAGTTTTCGATGTCGGGCCAGGTCCCTCTCATGCGGTTTCTCTTCAACAAGCGAGTTGGAGGCATTTGAGCTCTCTTTCAGCCATTGTAAGTGCTTTTCATACTATACTAGTAGGGGATATCTTGTTTAGGCTTTTAGTTCCTCTCTTTCTCCCTTTTCTTCCTAAGGAGCGTAAGAGCTATCGTTTTGTTAAAGACTAGTAGTTAGACAATCGGGAGTAAAGGCCTAGCAGTAGCATGTACCAATAACTATAACGGGGATAGCTTGGATACTTGTCTTCCCCGGGATATAGCGGGTTCTCTTCTCGGTAAAAAACTGGTTCTAGGGCAAAGAGGAAAGGATAAAGAAAATGGTCTATTCGCGTAAAGAGTAAACTATCTGACGAGGCTATTCTTATTAGTGCTACTAAGACTCCCGTCCTAACGAGCTAAAGGGCTGTACCATTATCAAGCTAGCCATCAGGGTAAAGGGCAAAATAAGTGGTTTTTATCCAATTGCAGAAATGCCATCCATTGGGCCAGCCAATAGTTCCTAGGGAGAATCTATATCTAATAGTTATCATCGTATTAAGATAGTTAGGTCAGGAAAACCAGTAAAGCCAGCCTGTGGGAATTCTCTTTCATCCCGATCAATTCTAGTAGTAAGCCTATCAAATTATAGTACAGTTCTAAGCCCTTCTAGTTCAATTCCTTCGCCCCCTCCCAGCGAGCCTCTTGCAGTTGATCCAGTTGCTGTTACAGTTGGAGTAGTTCCCATTGATCCTGATCCAATTTCATTGCCTTCTGTTCCGATTATCGATAGGCGAGGCGAATTTCTTCTTCTCGTCCTGGCCCTGATAGCTCTTTTAGTATACGATGAGTTGGGTGAGGGAGAGGACCACTATTGATGCCTTGAACTCGATTCCTCCAGAGAGTCCTCCTTCCAAGGGGCTATGCTCTGTCCTAACCATTCCTTGCAAAAAGAAAGTTATTAAAAGCAGTACAGTAACTAATAGAGGATTTTTTCAAATGCCGGAAAAAGAGTGAAATACCTTTGACTCCTCCTCTCTAGAGGGGGTTCAACTGTAAGGGATACCTTTTCCTCGGATTATTAGTGGAAAAAATGACCATACAGCTAAACCGTTGACCAGCCAGCCGGCAAATCAATTTATACAGAAAGACCAAGCTGGTGTCCCACACCTCCAACTCCAACTACTACAGGAAAGATTCCACCTCCCTCTCACGAATCAATTTGATGGATCGTACCTTCCTCTTTTGGAAGTTGGAACTCCCACCAACCGGTGACTTTGGTTTACTATTATGATTACTTCCCCTTATTTCCTCCTCTCTATTATTTGATTAGTGATTAGCTACTACTTCAACCTCTAATTAGTTTGTTGTTCTTACTATTCCGTATTCGTATTCCTGAATGGGTATTCCTGAATTCGTATTATGTTGATACTTTTTCCAATTTGAGTATTCTGCTTATTCATGTGCATGTCTTATCCTTAAATCTCCATCAAAGAAAGTAGAAATCCTAAAGCTCATTCTTAAAGTTTTCCTTATGTCGCAGCAACCAGCTAGCTAGAACTAGAAGAGGAAGGCGAGCTACCAGATGAGCTAACCAGCATACGAGATATGTTGAATAGAAGGAATGAAAGCGATGTACCGTATTGACCGGCGGCTTTTTTAACGAAAGAACTCAACCACCGCCCGCAGCTGCTCCTGCTCCTCCAACGCCAACGGCTACTGATTGTGTCAGCCATTCCTTTGATTATTGCTATTGATATAGTGGAATTCATTCCGGTCATTCCCTACTACACCCTATCATTTTTCTAATTCATAATTTGACTTCAGGGTGCTAACTCATTTACTTCGAACAATGGGATTTACTTCTTCTATTGGAATTGGAACTGAAACTCTTGGATTTACCCAATCCTCATATTCAACCAAGACCCTGACATTAAGAAGAACTGAAACCCAAGAAGCGAAAGAGCCAACCGGCATCTGTATTTATAAGAAAAACCTAAAGTCTTGACCGGGTGTGTCCTCTTCTTACTACGTAAGGGAATAGTAGGATGTAACTATATTCCCTCATTAAGATTCAACAACTGCTTTATCCCGATTAAAATGAAAATCCTACTCCCCAGAATCTTCTTCGTCTGCCGTCCTCCTAACCAATCTCTTTGTCCCCGGCCGGTCGAATGCCAACCTTTGAAAATAGAGTATGTACTCGATCATTCTTTTTTCCGCCCAACCCGGGACGACTGGGATCCCAATAGGACTTAGTAGTCAAAAGTCGTTTGAAAGGAATCCATCGAATGAATGACAAATCTCCGATCAAAGGGATTGAATTTCATCAATAAGAAACTTACCTTTCAACGAGTTACGCCGTCCGGGTTAGGGTAGCATCTCGTGAACGGGGGACGGAGTTTAAGTGAGAAGCTGCTTATATAGGTATCTCCTCGAAAGAGCTCTATGCATATGCGAAACCGACACCTATGATGTCTCTCTCTCCCCCATGCGTGTGTAATGAATTACTCCCACCCAACTATTGGTTTCATTCCTTTCTGGTCTGCGACAGGAGGCAGTTTCCAGTCCTATACCAGGAGAGTGGGCAACGAGATGGCCTACTAGGTCCTACCCAAACCATGATGAGAATTTGGAATAGAGAAGGTCGGTTTATCTATATGCGGAATCGGCCTTCAATCCAGAACTAATCTAGTTGAGTTGACTACATTCCCACCCTTCTGCAGTCATCATTGACGAATTAGCATCAACGGGGTTTATTCCGTTTTCCGACTCCGCATCCGCTCGTGACGGACTCGGGTCGAGGAACTCACTCAAAACACTGACTTCGAATGTGAATTGTTTTAAGAAGCTGTTTTTATAATGTGAGATAATAAGCTAACCATTTCTGTTCTTTTGTTATCCCGCCTTTTTATAACCAAAAAACTCAAAAGCGATTTATGTCTCTTTTATCCCCCCCTGAGCCAGAATCGACTCGTCAGCTCTAACTCATGAGCTCGTTCGCCGTCCATTCCTGCCGGTCAAGCCACTGGAGTGGTCCGGATTCTCACCGATCGGAAGGGGGGAACGAAGGCCAATCAAAAAGAAATAATGGTATTTGGGAGTTATACCTAAGAGAAGGAGATCTTGCTAGCGAAATTCGGGTGGGCTTCCGCGCGTTCCGGCATTCCATAGCGTAAACTCGTACTAAATGCATGCTGGGTATCGATTTGCTGCTGAAGCTACTGCTCTCACCTCGGTCATGCGCTTGGAATGAGAGGAACACAGGGCATTAAGAAATGAGAAAGGCACAAGGGCCGGTCAATCAACGGGCTCTGGCTATGCGAAAGGACTGGAAGGGGCGCTGCAGGCTATATATCAATTGCTCCGGTCGGAGGCGATCCTTTCTTAATGATGAACTCGCACAAACGGAAAGGATAGAACATATCTTACCCTAACGGGTAAGGAATGCCATGGGCTCTCGGACAAATCGATCTAGGACTGCATGGTATGCATGTTCGACCAATGCCGGCAGATCGACTTGAATGGATTATTATGGGTAAACCTTTACTTCTCCCACCCAGGTTACTAAATCCCTTATTGGGCCATTAGTGGGGTAGGGGACCTCTGCGGAGTGAATCGCTTGGGTGGGGGGTGGAAAAAGCAGGGATGTGTGGGCAAAAGGACCGCAGGGGTGGACAGGTGTTGGGGTAGGCCAGCCCACGAAGGCGGGAGGAAAACGTATCTAATAAATATGTTACTTAGTTCCTACGAGCGTTTTCTCATATAAGATATTCACATTATAGTACGTCTTGAGGGAAAACTACTAAATCCAGCCCGCGTCCCCGCGCCTCTACGTCGAACTCATCGGCACATAAATGGCAGCCCATTCCCATTCTCTTTCGAGAGCCAATATCTTGTATATGGGTCTCAAGAGGCACCACCAGCATCTGAGCCGGTTCCATATCCAATTGATCGAGTAGCATAACCAGAAGAGGGGTAGGGGAATCAGTAACATCACCCGCAGCTTCATCCATTGACCCGGGAGGAATTGACCGCATGGATCAGTATGGCAGAGACAAAGGCTGAGTCCCTAGTTTCAGATCTCTCGGAGTTTCGGGGGGAGCAATTGACCTAGTCTCGGCGGGCAGGGGCGCGTAACAACGACCAGCAACAACTACGACTACGCCCATCAATTCTTTCCGACTCGAGATAGATTTAAAAACCTCTGCTGCCCCTATCGTTAAATGCTCTTAACTACAGATAACTGCTCTTAATTACAGCTACTACTACTTATATTCCCAGCCCAATCCCGAATAGCTAGTGGTAGTTGGGTAGTAGTTAGTAGTATATGGTCTCATCAACAGCTTCTTGGGCTACGGATATACAGGGCCAGGCACCTGCTGCTGTCTTTTCATACCTATCACCAACTTTAAGCGATTTATATACATTCCAGCTCGTCCTTGTCGATCGAATACGTGAGAGAGAAGGACGGAATGGGAATAGTCTAGGGTTTTCCTTGGGGGTTTCTTCGTCAATGCGGAGAGACAAGCAGCCCAAAAACCATTTCTTTACTTTATAAGGGTTGTGCAAATACTGACTTTATTGACTTCCGCTCAAAACCAAAATGTAGTTCAAATTAGTTCCGTCTGAAAGAATTTATCATTCTGATTATTAAGAGAGATTGGTGAAGACGGATTGTTGAATACAGCTTTCTCTTTCAACAATCCCTTTTCCATCGAGACGGAAACTAACGCATTGGAGTCCCGACCGGCGGGAATGAATACGAACCAACCGGATTGGCATGTTACCGCTACAACTCCATTAATTGATGGAGCGGATGGATGAACAAGCGATGAACTTCAAGCGGATCTTCCATTCCGTTTAAATCACTTCTTCGTAGTTCTCAATAGATCCTAGATGGTGATCGGGCCTACAGCTATGCACTTCCGGCTGGCTAAAATGCTGACCGAGGCCAGCAGAAGCTATTTCATGTATTTCGGGAGGAGAATATAGAACAATCCTAGTTGTGGGACGGAAAAGTATGATTTTCATTAGGGGAGGACAGAACCCTTGTAGTTGAGGTAGACGTCTTCTCCAGCCGAACAGAACATCTTTCTTAGATGGAGGAATTTGAATGCAGCTATGGCGGAGGTGGGTCGGTCGGACGGTCCTAATGGAATGGGGGAAGAGTTGGACCGGGCAGAGTCGAACCCAATCAAAGGAGTTTGCTATTCGGCGCTTGAACTGGACTTGAAAGAAAGGTTTTTTCTACCCTTTAGAGCTAACCTTAGTGGGCTAGACAGACTGGCTCTACTAACGGGATTCACTGACGAGCTTATTGACGACTTGAACTGAAGGAAGTACCTGTGTTCTCGGCTTCCCGTAACTGAACTACCGGTTTACTTTCTCTGATCAGCCTAGCTACCGGCACTTCAGTACCGTCCCCCGGAAAGTAGGTTTCTTCTGAACCGCTCGCACCAAAAACTTGAACAAAAAGAGACAGAGGGGCTCACTTGAAAGAACGGTATGAGAAAGATTGACTTTCACCGCTACTTGCCCTTTTTACTTAACTTATCGCTAGCCGGAAAGAAGAAGATCGATTTTATTCACGATCAGCTTGACTTGCTTCCCTTGCTTGATCGGTAGCTAAAGCCAAGAGTACCGGTAACCAAAACTTCATTCTTTTCTCGTACGCCTGCTAAGCAAGTGCCTTCTCTTCTAACTGATAGCCGAAAGTGAGTGTCGTGACTTGAATGGTTCTTCGGTGCCTAAGCTTGAGCGCATCGCTTTCCAACTGCGCCTACTTATTGCTTGAAAGTCACCCTCGACTTCCAGCTGTCCCGCTAACCGAAACTGACTTTCACTAGCGCTTGACGGTGCGAACTGAACTCAAACTCTCTCTACGGTCTGCGGCACCTGCCGTGGGCTCTAGTTACTACTGACCGCTAACCAAACGGAAAGAAGGAAGACTTTTTGAAATCCCAAGCGAGGCCGCAACTGGTACTTTCGGAGAGCGCTGGAACTTGACTATCGAAGGAACAGTTTGATTCTCTAAGCAAGCAGGTTTTGGTATTGGATTCCTCCTTCCTGACTTCAGATTCAAATCGTCGAATTGATCCGCTTACAGAATGGATAATTTCCTTTAGAGCTTCTCTTCCGAGGGAACAAGCAAGGTAATACTCAGTATTACTAAGTAATGGCAGCAAGAAAACGGATGCGCTAACGCAGCAAGAAAACTCCTGCGCTAACGCCATTACTAAGTAAGACTCAGTATTAAGATTAATGACTTAAGCTTTCGCGGATTACTAAGTAAGACCATTACCATTACCATTACTCAGTAATACTAAGTATTAATACTAAGTATTAATACTAAGTCTTTATTGGCGCCCTAACTGATCTGGCGTTGCTTGTTCCCTTTTCTTGCAAGTTTTCTTGCTCATTATTAAGTATTACTTGTTCCAATAAATACTTAGTATTAATACTTAGTATTAATACTTAGTATTACTGAGTAATGGTAATGGTAATGGTCTTACTTAGTAATGTTCTTGCTGCAGGAGTTTTCTTGCTGCCCTATTAGTAATGCGCGCTAGCGCGCCCTACATTACTCAGTAATACTAAGTATTTTCTGGGCTTATGCTTCTTCGTTTTCTTGCGAGTTTTCTTGCTGGGGTGAGACTTCTTGCGAGCTTACTGTCTTATCGCTTTCTTGCTTCTTTCTTTAATACTTGAATTCTTATTCCTTATTATACTCGATATTTAAGGTCATACTTATGGAAGGCATTTCTGACTTATTCAAGTAGTATCCCCTATTCCTTGCCGAGGGCTTTCTAAGGAAGATAGAGCTTCATTTCCTCTCCCTGACCGAAGCAAGAAAGCATAGCCTTCATTAAGAAAAGAAGCTATTTCATGCTCGTAGTTATTCTCCTGTATTGTATGCATTTAAGCAAGGGAGCGAGCCGAGCCTACTATAAGACTGTTAGCAAGGGACAAGCGAAGCACTTGAGGAAGCTATACTGATCGCTCTTTCATGAGAGTACTCTTTCTAAACTAAACTAATTAGTAAGCAAGTTAATAAACAAGACCCAACGAGCGAAGTCGCCGAAGCGAGACTAAAAGGAATAAGGAAGAAGAAAGCAGGGATACGACTGGAAGAAGGAACTTAAAGTGAGGGATACTACTAGAATAAGGGATACCAGCAAACCAGACCGATAAGCTTAGGTATTAACTAGCCCAAGCAAGGGAGTCCTTAGAGTTCATTCAGAAGAAAGCCAGCCAGGGAGTTCAGAATGCGAGTACATATTTTCTTGTATTCATAATAAGAAAGACAAAGCCAGCGCGCGTACTCTTCTCATCGAGAGTCAGTTCTTTTCAGGTAAAAAAAGAAAAGAAAGATTTGAGTTCCATATAGTCTTTTCTTCTGACTTTCCGTTTTCCAACAGCAATTACACATTCCCTCGGCCTCTGATTACAGTCGAAGTGCCATTGCCCCATATATGAAGAACCTAGTTCTTCAATCATATCTGCAAAAAATTCTTCCTTTCGGAATCAAATATGAAGCGAGGACCCGATCCACCAACTATCTGAAATGTTGGCAAACAGGGCCATAGTAGTGACCAACACTACCTTTTCCTGATCATCATGGGTTTTCCCTTTGCCCTAATTTTATGGGCACTCAAAACTCAAGTGACCTTTCTTCTTGCAGGACCAACACTCTATGTTTTTCAGGTCCTTCTGCACTCACTTTGTGCTTATTCTTCTTTTTAAACAGATTCTTTTGCGCAGCATTAGTCTTTTCAGACTGCTCTGCTGTTCAAATATCTTTTCAGCTTCTGCCTAAATAAAATGGTCAGATCAATCATAGTGAAAGGAGGAGTTTCACGGGAGAGAGTGGTTGTCAAAGACTCAAACGACTTCAGCAGACTTCCCGGTCACTTGATCACGATCAGTCATTTTTACTCTCACTGCTCAAAATTCTTTGATCATCTTCTCCATCTTGTCTAAGTGCTGAGACACGCTCGTCCCTTCTTGCATCTTGCTTGGAAAGAACCGTTGCCGAATAAACTTCATGTTCACCATTGTCACTGACTCATACATTCTCTGTAGAGTCTCCCAGATTTATCATGCAGACTAAATGTCTCCCACTGACACTAGCACCTTATCCTTGACCACCATTAGCAGCTTCGAAGAACTTTTTTGACTGTCCACAACTATAGATGCTGCTCATATGCTTTCTTTTGTTGTTCGGCTACAACAACATCACTTGATTGAAGAAGCCATTAGCGCCGGGCTTCTCTTTTATCAAAAAGAAAACCTGTTCTTTGAGAAGCAACAGCATTCTCATCTTCCAAACATCTACATTTAGAGGTTCAATCTTGCGATGCTTGACAATCGTATGCGTTAATGCAGTAATCATATCAGCAACCATAGATCCAGAAGATTGTATCACTACCATATCTGCAAAACCAGGGCTCTCATACCAGATGATTACAATCTGTAGCTGAAAGAAAGAAAGAATTGCAAGGAATGTGCAGAGCTGAGACCTGCTGTTGTTGAGTGGCAGCAAATTAGAATTGAGTTTGATTCTAAAAACGAAATTATATAACTTTTAGTTAGAGATCACTCAACTCTCTCTAGACAACGGATTTCTTCGACGTGTGTATTCTACTCTAAAAACCCAACCTCAGAAAGCAGGCTCTCTCTTCATTTGTTTGTGCCCTTTGATTGAGTCCTTTGAAAGACCCAACAGATCCCCCAAGGTAGTTAGACACTACCTCATAGAGAGCATCCACAAGACACTGAATTTGCCTAGAAATGGATGCGTCTTTTTGCTTTCTCTCACGACCTTTCGGTCCCCGGTTTCACTGGAAAATGTTAAGGTCACAAACCGCCCTCTACAGTTGAAAATTTGAAACGAAAGCAGGACCCTGAAAAATGACTGCTCAATCGAGACTTGAGTCACCTTGGAGCCCTACTCATATTAAAAAAAGAAAAAATACTCAACAACGTCTCTGTCTGAACTGTGGAATCCCTAAATCGAAACACACTAGAAGAACTTCCAACACTTGATCTGCAGATCTACGTGTATTCCATAATTCTGGTCTTCTTCAATCAGGTTCTCAAACCAATCAGGGACTTCCAAAGACCAAACGATTCAATCCCCAACTCTTTCCTTTCTGGCGGAACCTTCCGAGAACCACGCGGAATTTTTGCGATATTGTGAAACTTCTTGTTTCAAAGCGGCGAAAACTCTCGCGAAATTCCCACGGCGAAACCCCGAGATACTTTTCACTTGTCTTCTGCGAGTCTGAGACCTGACTTCTGCGAATGATCTACTCGACTTTTGCAAGTCCTTATCTCGACTCAATCTCCTTAAAGTCTCCTCTATCTCAGAGTCTATTCTATAATATAACTCATCCACCAATAGCCCTATAATGGATTGAGTTACATAGTGCCACCCAGGCACTCAACTCCAACTCTTTAGAAGTTCATGTGCACGCATGCACATCGACCATCCTTAGGAATGGCCACCAAACACTCAATTTCCAACAATTTAATCCCCCATAAACTCATAGAATGTATGTAAAGAGTCTGAAGCACAATCTTATGAAGTTCATATGCACGCATGCATGTGTCATCACCTCATTGGTCGGAGGTCCAAGGGGTCCATATATATATAATTGAATAGATATAATGATATATATATATATATCATTATATATATAATTCTCATTATCATTATTATAGTTCTTAGAAGAGAGAAAGAGTAGAAACAAAGGGTACGCTCTCTAGAAGATTTGCTCGGGGCTGTTCACTTGGTCGCCTGGTATCTTGAAACCTCTTTGCTTGCGGGGGCAGGAGTGGAAACGTCTGAGAGAGCGCTTCGCGAAAGATTCGTGTGGCGCGGTGAAAGGTTTCCCGTTGGGGTTTCCGGCCCTCCTGGTCTTCACCTAATTGTGGAAGAGGGGAGGTGAGTTGAGTATCAACTCTCTCTCTCTCGCGCCTTTCTTCAGCTTGTTCCTGTTCGTCCATTCGGGACGGGGCAGGCAGCCCACATACATGAAGAGAAGAAGAGGGGGGCTTCCTTGATATTAAGGTGTCAAGGCGGTCGAAGAAGGCCACAAGTGGAAGCAACCGATGCTTTGGTCATTCAGTTGAACTCCTTGCTGCCAGTCCGTGCTTGCTGTCATGCTGGCAAAAGCGGGGGTTTCGGCTGGTTTTACCTGACCTACCTACTATTGGATTTGAACCAATGACTCTCGCCGTATGAAAGCGATACTCTAACCGCTGAGTCAAGTAGGTCAAGCTGAGTCAAGTCAGAGAAAATAGACCTCTAAGAGAAAGCCAACCAAAGCGCAACCAGAGTTCTCCGCGGGGCGGAGCGCTAAGAAAGAGAAAGCGTTATCGCTATACAGCAAGAAAACGGCTGCGCTAACGCAGCAAGAAAACGGATGCGCTAACGCAGCAAGAAAACGGATGCGCTAACGCAGCAAGAAAACGGCTGCGCTAACGCAGCAAGAAAACGGATGCGCTAACGCTATTACCTGTATTGAGCTTTCGCGGATTACTAAGTAATACTAAGTATTGGCGCTCGTCCGTTGCTTGTTCCGTATTGAGCTTTCGCGGATTACTAAGTAATACTAAGTATTGGCGCCATTACTTAGTAATACTTAGTATTACCTTGCTTGTTCCTGTATTGAGCTTTCGCGGATTACTAAGTAATACTAAGTATTGGCGCTCGTCCGTTGCTTGTTCCTGTATTGAGCTTTCGCGGATTACTAAGTAATACTAAGTATTGGCGCTCGTCCGTTGCTTGTTCCTGTATTGAGCTTTCGCGCTAGCGCGCCATTACTTAGTAATACTTAGTATTACCTTGCTTGTTGGCTAGCACGCTAAGATCAACCACTTGGAGAACGCGGAGCCTTTCTTTCTCGGTCGTCTGTCTTAATAAGTTAAGTGGATTCCGATTCATGCGTTCCCTGCTGCATTGGTGTTTTCACTCCCCACTCTCCACCATAACAAATGGATTCCACCATATCTCAGGAGTAGTCAAAGGAAGTACGGCGGGTCCGAGTAGGAAGAAATTAACTAAGAAGTAGGGGCTGACCTCGAACTTGACTTCATAATACTTCATTTGTTAGCTTACCTCGAATGGGCCTCCAGATTCACTTGTTAGCAGTAAGTGTGAACTTCTCGAGAACATGAGCAAGTGCCGCAAGGCCAATAGTGACCCCTATAAAGAGTATGACATGATGAGTCATCTTTCGAAAGTGCCGGCAAACATCTCTATCCTCGAGTTGATTCAGAAGTCTCGTCCGCATTACGAGATGTTCCGAAAATTCCTAGAGGATGCTCAAGTTCCACAGGGCCTAACTCCTGAAGGCTTGACCGAAGCTATCAGTCAGGTCACGTCTCCCAATGTCCTTGTTTTTACATACTAGTTTATTCCAAAAGATGCAAAGCCACAAGCCCTCCACAAGAAAGTATTTGCCGAAGATCACACCATTCCGTACACCTTGGTCGATACAGGGTCCGCTTTGCGGAGCTTTTCGGTTCGCTCCCCCTATGTGGTCGGCCTTCTTACCAGTCTGCCTCCTTTCTCTTGATGGAATAACACAATGCCCGAGCTCCAGCTTTGCTTGCGTTCTTCACCGGCGCTCGCCGGATGTATCACTCATCCCGCTCCTAAGGTAAGGAGTCTTCTGTGTGTTATAATCATTACGGGAATGAATCGCATATGTTGGTTGAGAATTGCTCGGGAATTCATTGATAGTGACTTTGCCAGGTTCTAGGGGGGCTACTCCTCTTTTTTGTCGATCGAGCCGCTCTCCCTCATTCCACTCGTCCAGCCCTCTTCACGAACTTGTACAATCGATGCCACAGAGATAGCCAACTCTATTATCGAAGAAATAGGGAAACGGGCGACGATTTGGCACCAGATATCCGGAGGTGTGGAAA